CATTGGGTAGACCTCATACAATAACTGTCCTAGCTCTCCCCCATCTTTTGTTTCATTTCTTCTGGAACAATCAAAAACACTTTTTTGATTCTAGATCTACTAACAGAAATTCAATGCGTAATCTCAGCATTCAATGTGTATTCCTGAATAATCTCATTTTTCAATTATTCAACTATTTTCTTTTACCAAGTTCAATGTTAGCCAGATTAGTCAACATTTATATGTTTCGATGCAACAACAAGATGTTATTTGTAACAAGTAGTTTTGTTGGTTGGTTAATTGGTCACGTTTTATTCATGAAATGGGTTGGGTTGGTATTAGTCTGGATACGGCAAAATCACTCTATTAGATCTAATGTACTTATTCGATCTAATAAGTACCTTGTGTCAGAAGTGAAAAATTCTATGGCTCGAATCTTTAGTATTTTCTTATTTATTACCTGTGTCTACTATTTAGGCAGAATACCGTCATCCATGGTTCTCAAAGAAACCTCAGTAACGGAAGAAAGGGAGGAAAGCAGAGAAGAAACAGATGTAGAAATAGAAAAAACTTCCGAAACGAAGTGGACTAAAGAGGAAGAGGAGTGGACTAAAGAGGAAGAGGAACAAGAGGGATCCACCGAAGAAGATCCTTCTCCTTCCCTTTTTTCGGAAGAAAAGGAGGATCCGGACAAAATCGATGAAGATGAAACGGAAGAGATCCGAGTGAACGGAAAAGAAAAAACAAAGGATGAATTCCACTTTCACTTTAAAGAGACATGCTATCAAAATAGCCCAGTTTATGAAACTTCTTATCTGGATGGGAATCAAGAAACTTCGAAGTTAGAAATACTTAAAAAAAAAGAAAAGAAATTAGTAAATACAAAAAATATAGTGACTCGTCTTTTCGACTATAAACGATGGAAACGCCCGTTTCGATATTTAAAAAACAATAAATTTGAAAATAGTATAATAAATGAAATGTCACAATATTTTTTTTTTTCGTGTCAAGATAATGACAAAAAAAGAATATCGTTTACCTACCCACCCAGTTTAAAAACGTTTTTTGAAATGCTAGAAAGAAAGATACATTTTTTCAGATCAGTAGAATCAGTAGAATCGGTAGATTCAATCTTTGATGAACTAACAAATTCATGGATTTCTAAAACTGAACAAAACAAAAACAAACTAAGAACTGAGTTTCTAAATAGATTAGAAGGTGTAGAAAAAAGATTTCTTTGGCTAGATGTATTAACTAGATTGCGTATTGATCAAAAAGAATATTTAGGACAAAAAATCGATCCCTTCTTAAACGGTCCCTATCGTGGAGCAACAAAAAGAATATTTTTATTACCACTCCTTAGTGAAAGTTTCATAAATAAAAGCCCAGAGGCTCCTTTTATAAATAAAATACATGCTCTTATTCTTTCTAATAATTTTCTAGAATTTGAAGATATAATGAATATATCTGATAATAAAAGAAAAGCAGTATCTGTGGGAATAAAGGAAATTCGTAAAAAAATACCTCGACGGTCATACAAATTAATTGACGAGTTTGAACGACAAGAAAGAGAATACGAAGCAGTCGTATTAGACGATCCTGGAATGCGGTCAAGAAAATCAAGATTTGGAGTAGTTTTTACTATAAATGAGCCCACTTATACTAATTACGATTACGAACCCGAACAATTTTTTTTGATGCATTATTCACAACAACCCGATTTTCGTCGAAATATAATCATGGGCTCTATGCGCGCTCAAAGGCGTAAAATACCTACTTTAAAACTGTCTCAAGCAAATGCACATTCCCCACTTTTCTTGTATAGACTCAATAAATCAATTCTTTCTTATTTTGATATCTTTACACTGATTAAACGCATTTTCCGAAATTGGATGAAAAAAACTAACCAATTTGAGCTTTCAGAAAAAAAGGATAAAAATGAGAAGTATAAAAGAGAAGCAACAATAGGGATTGAAATAGCAGCAGAACCTCCCAACCGTATTCTAACTCCTCAAATAACAAGGAGTTGTCTATTAATAATACAATCAACTCTTAGGAAATATATTATATTACCCTCATTGATAATAGCTAAAAATATCGGCCGTATCTTATTATTTCAATTTCCCGAATGGTCTGAGGATTTTGAAAATTGGAATAAGGAAACGCATGTTAAATGCACTTATAGTGGTGTTCAACTATCCGAAAAAGATTTGCCAAAAAACTGGTTAAGTGAAGGTATTCAGATAAAAATCTTATTTCCGTTCTATCTGAAACCTTGGTATAGACCGCAATCCGAATTCCCTCAAATGAAAAAATTAAAAAAAAAAAAAGAAAAAAAATATTATTTTTTAACTGTGTGGGGGAGGCCGGTCAAACAGCCCTTTGGTTCACCCCCAAACCAACCTTCTTTTTTTGTACCCATTTTTAAGGAACTCATAAAAAAAATGATAAAATTAAAAACAAATTGTTTTTTAATTTTTAAAATATTCAAAGAAATAAAAAACTGGATTAACAAAAGTGGTCTAGTTCTAACGAAACTAATAAATGGCCCCTCAAAAAAAAAAAGAATTCTTTTATTTGGATTGAGCGAACTAGATAAATGGGATGAAACCAAAAACGAAAAAGATTTGATAAAAAACAATCAGATAATTCGCGAATCGCCCATTCCAACTCGATCTAAAAATTGGACAAAACATTCGCTAACAGAAAAAAAAATGCAAGATATAACTATTAGAACAAGCACAATCCGAAATCAATTAGAAAAAAGAATAAATGAGAAGAAAAAAGATTTTCGAACTCCTGATAATAGGGTTAACAAAAAAAGGCATGCCGTAACAAGATTAGAATTAAAAAAAATCAAAAAGATTTGGCAAATAGTAAAAAAACTAATTTCTCGATTAATCTTTAACTCGCAGTCTTTTATACAATTTTTTATTGTAAGAATATACATTTATATCCTCCGAGTTATTAATATAATAAGGATCAAAGGACAACTTGTTGTTGATTTTGAATCAAAAAAAAACAAAATGGATAAGTCCAATTACAATAATGAAGCAAACAAAAAAGAAACCAAAATTGAATTTAGAAACTTTAGACAGTCCTCTTTTTATATTAGTAATAAAAATTCAAAATTATTTTTTGACTTATCCTCTTTATCACAAGCATATGTAGGGTATAAATTAGCACAAAGCCGCATTTTTAACTTATACCACTTAAAATTCAGATCCGCCCTTCAATATCATGAAATAGCTCTTTTTCCTAACGCTAAACTAAAGGATAATTTTGGAGTACAAAGAATACTTGATTTGGAATTAACAGATAAAAAACCTCTTACTTCGGGAATAACTCAATGGAACGTCTGGTTACAGAATCGTTATCAATCTAAGATATCTCATATTAGATGGTCGGGATTGGTACCGAAAAAATGGAAAAAAAACGAGAATCGCCACTCTATAAGACAAAATGAAAAAACGGATTTATCAAAATGGGATTTAGATGAAAAAGATGGGTTAATTCGTTATGAAAAGCAAATTACGGATTATGGATTAAACTCATTATCAAATCACAAAGGAAATTTCCAAAAAAATTATCGAAATGATCTCTTATCATATAAATCTATTAGTTCGAATATTTTTGTTTTACCATCACAAGTAAACAACAATCAAAAAATATCCTATAATTACAACACAAATAAAAAAACACTTTTTATCCTCGGAGATAACAATTCTTTAGGTGAAAAAGTTATTACAGATATGGATCAATCTTTTTTTTATTACAGAATTCTCCATTTGTGTCTTAGAAAAAGGGTCGATATTGAAGCCTGGATCCAGACCAATCCTCAGAATACTAAGATACGTAATTATCAACTAATTGAACAACTCAATAAAACAGCTCTTATTGATTTGACAACTCACCAAACTCAGCAAACTAACCCAAGGATTCAAAACTTTTTCAATTGGCTGGGAATGAATGACGAATTTCCTATTTTGAATGAAGAACTTTGGTTTTTACCAGAATTGATACTGCTTTATAATGTATATAAACTAAAACTATGGATCATACCAATCAAATCACTTCTTTTCGATTTGACTGAAAAGAAACGTTTGAGTGATAAAACTAATATCGTTCTAAAGAAAAAATGGAATCTTGTATCCGTTCTCTTAAACCAAGAAAAAGATGTTTCAGACTGGGGTGATTTTTTAGTCGATAGTGTGGAATCAGACATAAAAAAACGTATAACCGAAAACAATATAGAAGAAGACCTCGATTTTTTACTAACAAGTCATTTGCTTGTTCAATTGAGATGGTCTTTTTTTTTCAATTTAACACTAATGAAAAATATCCAAATATATTGTCTCCTGCTTAGCTTGCGAAATCCAAGAGAAAGTGCTCTATCTGCTATTCAAAGAGGAACAATAAATCTAGATATAATGCCGAGTCATAAGTATGTTACAGACTGGATGGAAAGGGGAATATTCTTTATTGAACCCCTTCGTATGTCTATAAATAATCCTGGACAATTTCTTATGTATCAAACCATACGGATTTCTTTAGTTCAGAAAAAGAATTATCAAATTAATCCAAGGTATCCAGAAAAAATGGATTTTGCAAAATCCATTGCACACGAGCAAAAATTTTTTGGAAATCTAGACAGAAAAAATTCTAGTTTGCTTGTTCTTGAAACTATTTTATCGCCGCGACGTCGAAAAGAGTTAAGAATTCTAATTTCGTTCAATTCAAAAAAAACCAAAGGTATAGATCTAAATCTGGTATTCGGCAATAGAAAAAATGTAAAAATTTATGGTCCAGTTTTGGTTGAAAGCAACCATCTTGATAGATTAAAGTTTTTTCTTTGGCCAACCTGTCAATTAGAGGATTTAGTTTGTATGAATCGTTATTGGTTTAATACCAATACTGGGAGTTTTTTCAGTATGTTAAGAATACATATGTATCCACAATTCTAAATGTATAAAACGCATGATAAGATATTTTTCTATAGAATGAATCAAATACGAAACGGAGTTGGAGTATTAATTATTTTATTTTCAAAATTTTAATAAAACTAAAAAGTCCATAATGAAAAAAAAATATACCAGATTAAAGTGTCCAACATTATTATTACTGATCCATAAAATTCATATTTTTTAAAGGTTGGAGAAAATTTGCTTTTATGCTAAAGAATCCCGTTTACTCAGTTATTTCCCCAAAACAAAAAAAAAAAGATGAAACTAAGGGATCCGTTGAATTTCAAGTAGTTAATTTCACTCAGCAAATCCGAAGACTTACTTCACATTTGGAATTGCACAGAAAAGATTATTTATCTCAGAGAGGTCTAAAGAAAATTCTGGGAAAACGTCAACGCCTGCTGGCTTATTTGTCAAAAAAAAATGGAATACGTTATAAAGAATTAATTGATCGACTGGATATTCGGGAACCAAAAATTCGTTAATTTCAAGAACTTACATTAATTTTTTTTTGTTTTCGGCAATTCCTAGAAAACTGAATCAAGGAACAACCTATGAATGTACCAATTATAAGAAATGAGCTTATGGTAGTAAATATGGGCCCTCACCACCCATCAATGCACGGCGTTCTTCGACTCATCATTACTCTAGATGGTGAAGATGTTGTTGACTGTGAACCAATATTGGGGTATTTACACAGAGGGATGGAAAAAATTGCAGAAAATAGAACAATTATACAATATTTACCTTATGTAACTCGTTGGGATTATTTAGCTACTATGTTCACCGAGGCCATAACCGTAAATGCACCGGAACAGTTAGGAAATATTCAAGTACCTAAGCGGGCCAGTTATATAAGAGTAATTATGTTAGAATTAAGTCGTATAGCTTCTCATTTATTATGGCTTGGCCCTTTTATGGCAGATATTGGTGCGCAAACTCCCTTTTTTTACATTTTCCGAGAACGAGAATTAGTCTATGATCTGTTCGAAGCTGCTACCGGTATGAGATTAATGCATAATTTTTTTCGTATCGGCGGAGTTGCCGCTGATTTACCGCATGGGTGGATAGATAAATGCAGTGATTTCTGTGACTATTTTTTAACCGGAATTTCGGAATATCAAAAACTTATTACACGCAATCCCATTTTTTTAGAACGTGTTGAGGGAGTAGGAATTGTGAGTGGAGAAGATGCATTAAATTGGGGTTTGTCGGGCCCAATGCTGCGAGCTTCCGGAATAAAATGGGATCTTCGTAAAGTTGATCATTATGAGTGTTATGACGAATTTGATTGGGAAGTCCAATGGCAAAAAGAAGGAGATTCGTTAGCTCGCTATTTAGTAAGGATCAGTGAAATTGAGGAATCTATCAAAATTATTCAACAAGCTTTGGAAGGAATTCCGGGAGGACCTTATGAAAACTTAGAAATACGATGTTTTGATAAAGTACGCGATTCCCAATGGAATGATTTTGAATATCGCTTCGTTAGTAAAAAAACCTCTCCTACTTTTGAATTGTCGAAACAAGAACTTTATGCGAGAGTCGAAGCACCAAAGGGCGAATTGGGAATTTTTCTACTAGGCGACGGGAAAATCTTTCCTTGGAGATGGAAAATTCGCCCGCCGGGTTTTATCAATTTGCAAATTCTTCCTCAGTTAGTTAAAAGAATGAAATTGGCTGATATTATGACGATACTGGGTAGTATAGATATCATTATGGGAGAAGTTGATCGTTGAAATGATAATTGATACAACAGAAGTACAAGATATCACCGGGTTTTCAAAATGGGAATCCTTAAACGAGGTGTATGAGATCATATGGATGCTTATCCCGATTTTGACTGTTATAGTGGGAATCACAATAGGTGTACTAGTAATTGTGTGGTTAGAAAGAGAAATAGCGGCGGGGTTACAACAACGTATTGGACCAGAATATGCTGGACCTTTTGGAATTCTCCAAGCTTTAGCAGATGGTACAAAACTTCTTTTCAAAGAAAACCTTCTGCCATCTAGAGGCGATATTTATTTATTCAATCTCGGACCAGCGATAGCAGTCATATCAATTCTATTAAGTTATTCAGTAATTCCTTTTGGCTATCATCTTGTTCTAGCCGACCTAAATATTGGTGTTTTTTTATGGATTGCCGTTTCAAGTATTTCTCCGATTGGACTTCTTATGTCAGGATATGGATCAAATAATAAATATTCTTTTTTAGGTGGTTTAAGGGCTGCTGCTCAATCGATTAGTTATGAAATACCATTAACTCTATGCGTGTTATCAATATCTCTACGTGCGAGTCGTTAAAACATTTTCCCTATTTTTCTTTTCGTTGGAAAGAAATCGCTTCATGTTTTTGTTCATTAACCCGACTGATGAACACAATCAGATAGTTCTATGAGTGAAAAAAAAAAACAGCTTAGAAATTTGCAGTAAAAATAGTAAGCCTCATTTCCTATGTATAAGGAGTAAACAGAAGCAAATATAAACAATTCACAATGTTTATCCCAAGATCGGTTGATCGATCATCCTGATTTGAAGCGGGTTTAAAACAACAACCAACTTTATGAGTTTTTCACTATCGTTTGTATGTATTACCATAATAGGGAGTTGATAAAAACTGAGTGGGTGGTTAGAAATACAAAGGTACACAAAGGATTAGTAATAGAGATTATGCAAATTATACAAACAAGCATTTACGCATAAAAGGAACACTCATTGGGGCTTTAAGTTGGTAGAAATGATCCGGTAGTACTTCCCACGATTCCGATCCAGAGTATGTCCCTATCCACTGAAAAAAAAACTATCAGGAACGAAAGAATCCTTTTTGAAAAGACCCCCTTTTTTCCTTGAGAAAGAAGAAAAAGAAGAATAGGAGCGAACAAAATAGAAAGAATGCAATTCCAATACAAAAGAGCGATCTTTTTTAAGATTTAATTATGTAATTTTTTTCGTAATCGAAAATGCTGGGTTGAAATAGTTATATATATTACTAATAGGAGTATTTTATTGACGGATTAAGTTATTACTCAAAAAATATTGAAATTTAAAAATGAAAGTAAAGGATGAGATTAATTCAGAAATACTTTTTGTATAGCAGACGGAATTACATTGGACTAATTCGGGGCTTTTGAATATATTTTGACTCTATCTAGCATACAAACAAGTATATCACAAGTATATCACGTTAAATAATACTAACCTAGTCCTTAAATTTATTTAGGTTCCTCGAGGAGCCGTATGAGGTGAAAATCTCATGTACGGTTCTGGAATAGCGATAGTAACAGTAATGTTATCACCGACTATGATTATCTAATAGTTCAAGTACAGTTGATATAGTTGAAGCACAGTCAAAATATGGTTTTTGGGGATGGAATTTGTGGCGTCAACCTATAGGGTTTATCGTTTTTCTAATTTCGTCCCTAGCAGAATGTGAGAGGTTACCCTTCGATTTACCAGAAGCAGAAGAAGAATTAGTAGCAGGTTATCAAACAGAATATTCCGGTATTAAATTTGGGTTATTTTTTGTTGCGTCCTATCTAAATCTATTAGTTTCCTCATTTTTTGTAATAGTTCTTTACTTGGGCGGTTGGAATCTCTCTATTCCATATATATTAAGTCCGGAACTTTTTGAAAAAGCAGGCGGTGTCTTTGGAACAATCATTAGTATTTTGATTACATTAGTTAAAACTTATTTGTTTTTGTTCATTCCTATTACAACAAGATGGACTTTACCTCGGCTCAGAATGGACCAATTATTAAATCTTGGATGGAAATTTCTTTTACCTATTTCTCTCGGTAATTTATTATTAACAACCTCGTTCCAACTCCTTTCACTCTAACCACGCGAGTCTATACTTAGACTTATCTCAAACAAGAGAAGGAAACAATCATCAAATTATTCATAACTATTCACGATATGTTCCCTATGGTAACTGGGTTCATCAATTATGGTCAACAAACAGTACGAGCTGCAAGGTACATCGGTCAAGGTTTTATGATTACTTTATCCCACGCAAATCGTTTACCTGTAACGATTCAATATCCCTATGAAAAATTGATTCCATCAGAACGTTTCCGCGGTCGAATTCACTTTGAATTTGATAAATGTATTGCTTGTGAAGTATGTGTTCGCGTATGCCCTATAAATTTACCTGTTGTTGATTGGAAACTACAAACTAGGATCCGAAAAAAACAATTGCTTAATTACAGTATTGATTTTGGAATCTGTATATTTTGTGGTAATTGCGTTGAGTATTGCCCCACAAATTGTTTATCAATGACTGAAGAATATGAGCTTTCTACGTATGATCGTCACGAATTGAATTATAATCAAATTGCTTTGGGTCGTTTACCATTGACATTAATTGACGATTACACAATTCGAACAATTTTGAATACGCCTCAAATAAAAAATGGCTAAACCCCTTTTTATTTTTCGAAAAAAAAAATTAGAATTACGAATGTACTCTTTTGATCTAAACTAAAAGAATTTTTTTTGAACTACCAAGTTGAACCTCAAAAAATAATGAGATTGGCGCAATTATTGGACCTATATCAATAGACATCTATTCTTTCAATTAAAAATATCCCGGATAATTTTTCTTTTTCCTGGTCTGATCAATAAGGGCATGAAACATTTCTATTTTTTTATTTCTTATTTTATATTATATTATATATAATGGATTTACCGGGACCAATACATGATTTTTTGTTAATCTTTCTAGGATCAGGTCTTATATTAGGAGGGCTAGGAGTAGTATTATTTACTAATGCAATTTATTCCGCCTTTTCATTAGGATTAGTTCTTGTTTGTATATCCTTATTCTATATTTTATCAAATTCCCATTTTGTAGCTGCTGCCCAACTTCTTATTTATGTGGGAGCTATAAATGTTTTAATCATATTTGCTGTGATGTTTATTAATGGGTTAGAACACTACAAAGATTTCCAGTTTTGGACTGTTGGAGATGGAGTTACTTCAGTAGTTTGTACAAGTATTTTTGTTTCACTAATTACTACTATTTTAGATACGTCATGGTACGGGATTATTTGGACTACAAGATCAAATCATATCGTAGAACAAGATTTGATAAGTAATAGTCAACAAATTGGGATTCATTTATCAACAGATTTTTTTCTTCCATTTGAACTTATTTCAATAATTCTTTTAGTTGCTTTGATAGGGGCAATTGCGGTAGCTCGTCAATAATAAAGCTTTCAAACGTTCATAGCTAAGAAATCCTTTTAATTCAATCTAGTACCTATTCTTAATATTAGCACTATAGGTCTTTGTACTTCTTCATTGCTTTTTACATTCTAGTCAATAGAATAAATTGAGTTGTTGTTGATATTGAAATGAATCAAGATTGATAAGGAGTTGGTCAATGATGCTCGAATATGTACTTGTTTTGAGTGCCTATTTATTTTCTATCGGTATCTATGGATTGATCACGAGCCGGAATATGGTTAGAGCCCTTATGTGTCTTGAACTTATCTTAAATGCAGTTAATATAAACTTCATAACATTTTCCGATTTTTTCGATAGCCGCCAATTAGTAGGGGATATTTTCTCAATTTTTGTCATAGCTATTGCAGCCGCTGAAGCAGCTATTGGACTAGCAATTATTTCGTCAATTTATCGTAATAGAAAATCAACTCGCACTAATCAATCAAATTTGTTGAATAAATAATATACATTTTCAAAATTGAATCGTTTCAAATAAAAAAATTATTATTCAGTAAGTCCAATTAGTATGTATGATATTAAATATGGATTCATATCCCTGTTTACGAAGATGTACTAAATAAAAGTATCTTGACGCTTTCGCATAAGCTGATCCATAAATCATTTTTGTATCAAAATTTTGGTAAATCATTGATTCATCTGATAGCTAAATACATGATTCATGTACAAGTTTATTAGATCGAAAATTTATGACGTTCAAAAATTTCGAGATTCAATGTCACATTCAGTAAAAATTTATGATACATGTATAGGATGTACTCAATGTGTTCGAGCCTGCCCCACAGATGTATTAGAAATGATACCGTGGGACGGGTGTAAAGCTAAACAAATAGCCTCTGCTCCAAGAACAGAAGACTGTGTTGGTTGTAAACGATGTGAATCTGCCTGTCCAACGGATTTCTTGAGTGTTCGAGTTTATTTATGGCATGAAACAACTCGTAGCATGGGTCTAGCTTATTGATACGTTCAAAAAAAAAAATAGCACTAATCCATTTTTTTACCGACAAAAACCCGTGCTTAAAATAATATATAGTTTCCATTTCTTTTTTTTTTTTAGTACGGGTTTTTTATGGTCTAAGTGTATCTTATCTTTACCATGAACTTTTTTCCTTGGTTAACACTAATTGTATCTTTTCCGATATCTGCCGGTTCTTTAATTTTCTTTCTCCCTCAAAAAGGCAATAAAATAATAAGGTGGTACACTATATGTATATGTATCTTAGAGCTCCTTCTAATGACCTATGCATTCCGTTATCATTTCCGATTCGACGACCCTTTAATACAACTGGCAGAGGAGTATAAATGGATACGTTTTTTTTCTTTTTACTGGAGATTAGGAATAGATGGACTTTCTATAGGACCCATTTTATTAACAGGATTTATTACTACTTTAGCTACTTTAGCGGCTTGGCCAGTTACTCGCGATTCACGCTTTTTTCATTTCTTGATGTTAGCAATGTATAGTGGCCAAATAGGATCATTTTCTTCCCGAGACCTTTTACTTTTTTTCATCATGTGGGAGTTAGAATTAATTCCTGTTTATTTACTTGTATCATTATGGGGAGGAAAGAAACGTCTATACTCAGCTACCAAATTTATTTTGTACACTGCGGGAGGTTCCATTTTTCTGTTAATGGGAGTTCTGGGTATTGGTTTATATGGTTCCACGGAACCAACATTAAATTTTGAAATATTAGCTAATCAATCCTATCCTGTGGGATTGGAAATAATATTCTATATTATATTTCTTATTGCTTTTGCTGTCAAATTACCGATTCTACCCCTACATACCTGGTTACCAGATACCCACGGGGAAGCACATTACAGTACTTGTATGCTGTTAGCTGGGATTTTATTAAAAATGGGAGCATATGGGTTGGTTCGGATCAATATGGAATTATTACCCCGCGCTCATTCGATATTTTCTCCATGGTTAATACTAATAGGTACACTCCAAATAATCTATGCAGCTTTAACATCTCTTAGCCAACGGAATTTAAAAAAACGAATAGCCTATTCTTCTGTATCGCATATGGGTTTCATAATTATAGGAATCGGTTCTATTACTGATACGGGCCTTAACGGAGCTCTTTTACAAATAATCTCTCATGGTTTTATTGGTGCTGGGCTTTTTTTCTTGGCAGGAACGAGTTATGATCGAATACGTCTTGTTTATCTCGATGAAATGGGTGGGATAGCTATCTTAATGCCCAAAATATTCACGATGTTCAGTATATTATCAATGGCTTCACTTGCATTACCGGGCATGAGTGGTTTTGTTGCGGAATTAATAGTATTTTTTGGACTAATTACTAGTCAAAAATATCTTTTAATGACAAAAATACTAATTACTTGTGTAATGGCACTAGGGATGATATTAACTCCTATTTATTTATTATCTATGTTACGCCAGATGTTCTATGGATACAAGCTATTTAATGTTCCAAATTTATATTTTTTTGATGCGGGACCACGAGAATTATTTGTTTCCATTTCCATCTTTTTACCTATAATAGGTATTGGTATTTACCCGGATTTCGTTTTTTCATTATCAGTTGATAAGGTTCAAAGTATTTTATGGAAATATTTTTATAGATAAGTTTTGTAAAAAAATCTATATATATTTTATTTTATTGTGCGTTATACAATAAAAAAGATCCACTGTTGACTTATATTAACTTAACTAATTAATAGAAACCGAACTAGAACTGGATATATTTAGCTTTTCTGAGAGCCATTTGAATCAATAGAATACTTGATTCAAATGGCTCTTGACGACTGCAACTAAGATTTCTTAGATTTTTTTATCTACCCCATTTTATATCTCTAATCGGTAGACCTTTTTTTATTCAAGTAGATGTTAATTGAAATGAACCATAACTATGTAGCCCTATTCCTAACAGATTGACCCCAAAATAGCATATCCAAATTATAATAAAGCCCATAGAAGCTACAATTGCGGAATTTTCAACTTTTCTATTTGTATTTGTTCGAGTATGTAAATAAATCGCGAATATAGTCCACGTAATAAAGGCCCAAGTTTCTTTTGGGTCCCAATTCCAATATGATCCCCAGGCCTCATTAGCCCAGACTGCTCCGGAAAGAATCCCTATAGTTAAAAAGAGAAACCCTAGACTAATAACACGATAACTCCAATGATCCAATTGTTGAATCAATTGGGATCGATAAAAATTTTTAGCCGAATCAAACGAGGTGCTTTGTAAAACATTCCCTCTTTTATTCATGTATTGGATCTGACCAAAGTAAAATAACTCAGTAAAAAAAAAATGGCTGTTAGCAAAAATTTGGATATCTTTTCTAAATGTAACGACTAGAAGAGATACTGATAATAATGATCCACATAAAAGAGCTGCATAACCCAATAACATCATACTTACATGCATCATTAACCACTGGGATTGAAGAGCCGGTACTAATACTGTAGATTGATGCATTTTAGTTAACAGACTCGAAGTGGCAAATGCTTGAGTAAAAATAGCACTCGGTGCAGTTATTACGCGTAATTTTTTTTTTTTTAAATATGGAAACATATGAATAATGGAGAAACTCCACGCAAGGAAAATTAATGATTCACATAAATCACTTAATGGAAAATGTTGTGAATAAATCCAACGAATAAGTAATAATCCTGTTAGACAGAAAAAAATTGCTATTAGACCTCTTTCAGACGAATTTGAGAGTCCTTTTATTTCATCGACAACTAAGCTTATCAAATAAATTGTAATTACAATTGAAACAAGGGAAAAAGAAATATGAGTTAATATATGTTCTACAGTAAAAAATATCATATCCATTTTAAAAATAAGGTATCGGAATTGAATTCATTATAGGACTTATTGTATCTCTTTTAGAAGAGAATATGCCGCCACTCGGATTCGAACCGAGATGCTCAAGCACTGCTTCCTAAGAGCAGCGTGTCTACCAATTTCACCATAGCGGCTTACTTAAAATGATAATAAGCTATTATTATTCAAGTGTCGAGATTTAATGAGTTAATTAAATGCTCTAAACTGTTGTTAGTAAATGCCCAAATTAGTGAACTTGATAGTGAGGTTTTTTCCGATCTTTTATGTTCTTCATTGTTGTATTTTTAAAGAATAAATAAAAAAAACCTACCTCCTATCGTAGGGAATCAATCAAATCATAAAAAAGATTGTGCGAAAGGGAGGGGTCGATGGGGGAACTAAAAATCCCCACCAGATAGAAGGTTTCAACTCGGTTATTTGGAGTCTGTTTTATCATTTCGGAGGTGGGAATTTTTAGTTCGCAACAAAATATTGCCTTTAGGATTTTTTATACCATATAGAATAGTCAAAAAGTTCCATGTATGTTTTACTAGGTATTGCATTAGATAATAAAAATTTTGTAGTCATATTCTACACTAAATTAACATTTGATTTGCCTGATTCCGATTATTAGAATCTTTTATTATTTAGGTGTCGGTACAAAAAAACTTTTTGAATTACCAGTCGAAATGGATTTAGCTAATGAAAAGGCTTTTAATGCTACCCAATATCCCTTCTTTTTCCACAAACTTTTATGAATACGCTTTTTTGCCAGAGAAGTACGTTTTTTTGGAACTGCCATTCAAAATTTAAGAGGTTTTTCAATAATATCGTTGGATGTGAAAGACATCTCTTGCTCAAAACAAATTCTTCTTCATTATCTATCTCGCCATAGATGATACCCTACTAACCTCAAACAAAAAAATAATAGGTCTCTGAAAATTACAGAAAATCTTGCTAAGGAGAAAAATTAATAGGTGAAAAGGTAGGTTTAAGTTACTAAAATGAAAAAAAAAAGTTTACACGTTTTTTTAGCTCAGTTTTTTAGTCAGTTATACCTAAAATCAAATTCATCGAACAATTTACGAACCCAACTGTGACCTCCTAATATTTTATTATACAATTTTCTATTAATATTAATATTAATTAGCCTAGTTCAAAGAAAAAATATACCCAATTTTTTCATTTTTATTTGTTTTTTATTTGAAATAAAACAGTTACATAAGTATTCTAGTTTCACAAATAAATAAGTTCCTTATGTTATTTGACCAATTTGTACTTCTTGATTTGATGAAGTATTGAATATTGAAGAAACAATGAGAATAATTCAGAATAATAATTTTGTAGTTCTTAACCTATCTTTTCTTTATTTTTGTTCTTTTACAATTACAATTAGATAGGATCTGGTGAATTAGAAACCATTTTAAAAGAATTTTTTTTTATGGAACATACATATCAATATGCATGGATCATACCTCTCCTTCCACTTCCCGTTCCTATGGGAATAGGACTAGGGCTTATCTTTTTTCCGACGGCAACAAAAAATCTTCGACGTATGTGGTCTTTTTATAGTGTTTTCTTGTTAAGTCTAGTTATGGTTGTATCAGCCGATCTATCTATTCAACTAATAAATAGGAGTTCTATTTATCAATATATATCCTCTTGGACTATCAATAATGATTTTTCTTTAGAGTTTGGCTGTTTGATCGATCCACTTACTTCTATTATGTCAATATTAATCACTACTATTGGAGTTTTAGTTCTTATTTATAGTGACAATTATATGTTTCATGATCAAGGATACTTGAGATTTTTTGCTTATATGAGTTTTTTCAATGCATCTATGTTGGGATTAGTTACCAGTTCGAATTTGATACAAATTTATTTTTTTTGGGAATTAGTTGGAATGTGCTCTTATCTATTAATAGGTTTTTGGTTCACACGACCCCTTGCCGCAAATGCTTGCCAAAAAGCGTTTGTGACTAATCGTATTGGGGATTTTGGTTTATTATTAGGAATTTTAGGTCTTTATTGGCTAACAGGTAGTTTCGAATTTCGAGACTTGTTCGAAATATTCAATAATTTAATTTCGACTAATGAGGTCCATTTTTTATTTGGAACTTTCTGTGTCTTCTTATTATTTTCGGGTGCAGTTGCTAAATCGGCTCAATTTCCCCTTCATGTATGGTTACCCGATGCTATGGAGGGTCCTACTCCGATTTCAGCTCTTATCCATGCTGCTACTATGGTGGCAGCGGGAATTTTTCTTGTAGCTCGTCTTTTTCCCCTTTTCATAGTCATACCGTACATAATAAATTTCATATCTTTTCTCAGTATAATAACACTACTATTAGGAGCTACTTTAGCTCTTGCTCAAAATGATATTAAACGAAGTTTAGCCTATTCTACAATGTCTCAATTGGGATATATGATGTTAGCTTTAGGTATGGGGTCTTATCGAACGGCTTTGTTTCATTTGATTACTCATGCTTATTCAAAAGCATTATTATTTTTAGGATCTGGATCCATTATTCATTCAATGGAACCTATTGTTGGATATTCTCCAAATAAAAGTCAAAATATGGTTCTTATGGGTGGTTTAGTAAAATATGTCCCAATTACAAAAACTGCTTTTTTTTTAGGTACACTTTCTCTGTGTGGTATTCCACCTCTTGCTTGTTTTTGGTCCAAAGACGAAATTCTTAATGATAGTTGGTTGTATTCACAGATTGTTGGAATATTAGCTTGCTCTACGGCAGGATTAACTGCATTTTATATGTTTCGAATCTATTTACTAACTTTTGAAGGACATTTAAACATTAACTTTCAAAATTATAGTGGAAAAACAAGTAGTTTGTCCTATTCTATATCTTTATGGGGTAAAGAAAGCCCAAAAACGAAAAAACAAGAACTGAGTTTATTAACTTTATTACCAATCAATAATAATGCTGGTACTTCTTTTCTGTCGACAAACACATGTCGAATTAATGATAATGTAACCCGACTCTTTCTGAATATTACCCATTTTGATAGTACAAAGACTTTATCCTATCCTTATGAAGTAGACAATACTATGTTATTTCCGCTGCTTCTATTGGTTTTATTTACGATTTTTGTTGGCGTCATCGGGATTCCCTTCAATCAAGAAGGAACCGATTTAGATATATTATCCAAATGTTTAAATTCATCTATAAATCTTTTACATAAAAGTTTTTATAATTCTGTGGATTGGTATGAATTTGTTAGAAATGCAACTATTTCCGTCAGTATAGCCTTTTTTGGCATATTTATTGCATTTCTTTTATATAAACCTGTTTATTCATCTTTTAAAAATTTGAATTTAATTAATTCAGTAAGAAAAAAAGTTCCTATTAAACTTTTATTTTTAGGAGAAAAAATAATAAATTATATATATAATTGGTCATATAATCGTGGTTACATCGATTATTTTTATAAAGAAGCTTTAACCACTAGTATACGAGGATTAGCTCAATTTGCTCATTTTTTTGATAGTCGAATAGTTGATGGAATTACGAATGGAGTTGGTGTTCTGAGTTTCTTTATAGGAGAAGCACTCAAATATGTAGGAAATGGGCGGATTTCTTCTTACCTTTTCTTATATTTTTTGTATTTACTAATTTCTTTTCTTTTTTTTTAAGTATTTCTAACTTCGAAGTTTCTTGAT